TCTGAGCAATTCTTCCTGTTGCTTTTACAGAACTTCCTTCTTGTATCAGCAAACCATCACCCATTAATACAACACCGACATTTGTTGATTCCAAATTCAGAGCAATGCCTACTGTACCCTCTTCAAATTCTACTAATTCACCCGCCATTACTTCATCAAGACCATGAATACGAGCAATGCCGTCGCCTACTTGCAGTACGGTACCGGTATTTACAATCTTTACTTCTCTATTATATTGCTCAATACGTTCACGGATAATATTACTAATTTCGTCGGCTCGAATGGTTACCATGAGTATTTCTTACTTCGTTTTTGAAAAAAAAAAGAATACCTAGGGTAGAAGGACTAATCAGTTATTGCCCCCAACATGCCAATATTGTCACGAATGGTACGTAAATGTAACTCGTTGTTCAAACAACTACTCAGAGTTCCTAGAGCCCCTTGTAAGGCTTGTTGGAAAACCCGTTGTCGGACTTGATTAATCGCCCTTTGTTGTTCAAAACGAATAGTTTCGTTTTTGTAATTTTCTAGTTGTTCCAAAGTCTTAGAAGTGGAATTAATAAAATTCAATTTTTCTCGCTCTATCTCAGAGTATCCATTGACTCGAAACTGATCTGCTTCCATTTCCACTTTTCGTAAGCGAGTCCGGGCCTTTTCCAGCTGTTCAATGGCTCCCCCGCGCAGTTCTTCTGAATTTCGAATAGTATTCAAGATCCTCTGTTTTCGATTATCTAATAAATCACTTAATGAAAGTAGATTCTCTTTCCATTCATTTAAAAACTTCCATGATCCCTTCCCGAACCAAACATGAATCTTTCGATTCATTTGGCTCTCACGCTCAATTACTTATGAGAAATTCCCATATCTTTTTTTGAATGTAATGAGCCTATCCTCTATTCTCTCTTCATATTCCAAAATAAAAATATCAAAACCAATCACTAATCCAAAACCAAAAAAGTCGGAGGACTCTTCTGACCAAACAAAAATATGTAATTGTCAGCAAAGTTGTTTATTTTTTTTTCAAATCCAAAAATAAAAAAAAAGGTTTTCTTCCTTTATACACAATACATAGGTCGTCGATTCAGCATTGGATAAAAGGGGGATTTAATCCCAATTTTTCTAATAAGCGATTCAAATAATTTTATCCATATGAGTGTTCTATATTGATAAATTATTCATTTTGAAAGCATCTCTATATTACTATTAATTACTATTAATATAGTGGTAGAAAGAGTACCATGCTGCGTCTGGACTTCAAACGATTTAGCTTTAACCATGGTTTAATGGTCCCACATTATTGGTTGATAGAGAATCAAAGTGGATTTACCAACGAATCACGAAATGCTATGGTTCTTGCATATGATTTATTTATTCAGAAGTCATTCGTGAGATCATGTACCTCTCTTCCCTAGTTATAACAGAAAAAGTACAGCTGGTTGGATCCAGCCTATTCTTGAAATAAACAACTCGCACGCACTCCCTTTCCAAAAAAGACCAATACCCCAAACACTACACTTAGATTTATTAGATTTGTTGCTAAAATATCGGTATTAAACCCGAAACTCCCGGCGGACGGCCAGTGGCCCAAAGAAACGAAAGAATCGGTTCCATTTTTCATATGATCTCCTCTTATAGATAGACTAAAAAAAAGAACAGAGTTCTTTTTGTATCGCCTTGCCCCCTTTCTTTTTTTATATAGAAAATTTCCTATTTCTAAATCGAGTCAAAAAAGATTCGATTTAGAAATGGTGAATTACCCCCTTTATTGAAACCCTTCCTAAAAAAAAGGGTTCCTTGGACTACGCACGGGAAGGATGAAGCGAGTCGGTATGCTAATTCCTCATCCGCAAATCAGCCCTTCCCGTGGGTTATTTTCTCAACGAATAAGTAATTGTAGGAATGAAATCTTGATAGAATTCGAAAAAGCAAATGACAGGTTCAAGGCAATAAAATATGCAAAAATTTTATTTTTAAGATTAAACAAAAGGATTCGCAAATAAAAGTGCTAATGCTACAACCAGGCCATAAATTGTTAAAGCTTCCATAAAAGCTAGACTAAGCAATAAAGTACCTCGTATTTTTCCCTCCGCCTCGGGCTGTCTCGCGATACCTTCTACAGCTTGACCCGCAGCAGTACCTTGACCAACTCCAGGTCCAATAGAAGCAAGCCCTACAGCCAATCCAGCAGCAATAACGGAAGCGGCAGAAATCAGTGGATTCATGATAAGTTCCTCATACCAAAAAAAAAGAAATGGTTAATGATACAGTCAGCCGATGAATTCTAACTTAATTATTCCATCGCTACAATTCATCCAGCCGAAGTAACTACAAACTTCGAATTGAAGTAATAATATTATATTATTCAAGGATCAAAATTACTTTACTTCGATATCTCTTTTTTAGTTCCTATCGACAAAGTCTTTGCGAATTCGTACAACTTTCGTCCGTCCATTTCTTTGTTCCGAACCATTCTTTGAATTCTTCGATCTTTTTCTTGATT